GGGTCGGATGAATTAGAGAATAGACAGACGTCTGTTGGCATTCCAGCCTTCCTTCTCCTTTCAGGGCCTATCCGAAAGAGGATCGTACCTCTCGGTCGTGAATATATGAATAGGACGAACCCGCCTCCGTGGATATCTTTGCTTCGGAACAAAGCAATTAGAATTAGGCTCGGTCAACTGGAATGTGTATTATCCATATGGGAGATCTTCCAATTGAGGAGATCCATCGACCTGAGACGAAGAGAAAGGTCTATCTATCTTCTTTAGTTATTCAATGAAACCAATGATTCGTTATTGGAGCAGATAGCAACAACCATTTCAGCGGACATGCGTATTTTCCGATGGATTTACATGGTTTCATTAGTAGAAATTGGTTGATGTAACGAGTAATAGAGTAATAGGCTCTTTCGCCGTTCAAAAATTCTTGTTTAGGCAGTTCATATCATCCACACATAGTGATCTAAGATTTCAATTCTTCCATGTTTCAGCAGTAGCATATTGTTCCATGGAGCTAAGGCCAAAAAGATGGAAGAAACAAGTGTTTCCACGACTCTACCATCCGGCCAATTCTGTTCCACTTAATCCCCTTTGAATGGGCACATATCTTTACGGCTAAGGAATGGGGAATCTTTCTCCTGTTACATGAATCAAATGTTTCATTTCATCCGGGAAAAGCCATCTCTTTCTCAACAATGTCTTTGTCATTTGATCCAATAGCGTTCCGTTAGATAGGAACAGATTTGATAAATACTGATAACTCTCGGATAGAGTATTAGAACGGAAAGATCCATTAGATAATGAACTATTGGTTCTAAACCATCTCTGGCGATGAATCAACAATTCGAAGTGCTTTTCTTGCGTATTCTTGATGAACCAGCGTTTATATATAGATGTAGGAGGATTTGTTTGGGAAGCAATAAGCCCTTTTGACATCTCTTCATCTGCAAAGAATTCTCGACGTGAAAACACAGAGGCAGAGGGCTGATCTTTGAATAGGGAAAAGAATGGATCCGCAGGGTCCCAAATGAATTGGCTTGTTCGAAAAAAGCCTTGTTCTTTGGAAAATCTATCTCGTGTCTGGTACTGCATGGTTCCACTCTGCAAGAACTCCGAATCATTCTCTTGAAGCTCATCCTCTTTATGATAAATGATCCATTTACCCCGAAATGACCCAGTCCAATAGGGAAATCCCAATTCAGTGGGCCTTTCGATACAATCAAATAGATTGCCACAAGGGCGCCATATTCTAGGAGCCCAAACTATGTGATTGAAGAAATCCTCCTCTATCTGTTGCGGATCGAGGGCCCCTTCCCCTTCTTCAAACTCCGATTCGTATTTTTCATATAGAAATCTCTGATCAACGATAGAACAAGATCCATTTTGCATCATATCTAACTGATTCCTTGGTTCGGACCGAAGAAGTAATGTCACTCGATTATTATCAAACTGACTGCAATATTTTTCTGTCCGTGAGGATCCCGCCAGAGCCAGAGCGCCTTCTACTTCTAATAGTAAGAATAGTAATAGGCCATGAACTAGATCAGAATCATTCTCAACGAATCCATAAGAAGTGATCCAATTTTTTTCATCGTATCTGGATGAAGACCAAAGATCTTGAGCGACCGATCCGGCAGAACAACTCAAAAGATAAAGAAGTATCGTGAATTTCTTCATGCTCGTTCCAAGTTCGAAGTACCATTTGTACAAATAAGAATCCCCTCCCTTACATGATTTCTTCTTCATATAGATAGATATAGGATCTATGGGGCAATTACTTAGAAGTACATTTTGTGTAACAGCCCTTCCTATCTGATAGAAAAGGATCCCATGATCCTGAACCGATCTTATCTGGGATCGAAAATCCCAAGTTTTTCTATGAAGAGCTGATCTAATTGTATTAGTTTCTATAATGGATTTCTTCTGTGTAATACTAATTGATAGGGCCTCATTGATAAGTGCTACAAGATCTCGCGCATTGGAACCCATGGTTATGGACCCGAATCCGTTAGTATGGAACATCTTCTTTTCCAAGTGAAATCCCCTAGTATATGAAAGAATGAAAAAGTGCTTTCGTTGTTGTGGAAGAAGAAGCCTTCGTATCTTAATGCATGTATTGAATTTATTCGGAGCTATTAGAGCGGGATCCACTTTTTGGGGAATATGAGTCGAAGCAATAACAAGAATCTTTCCAGTGGAACATCTTTCACAATCCCTGGAGAGATAGTTCTCTAATAGACCGAGGGATAAGTAATTCGACTCATTCACATGCAGATCATGAATGTTTGGAATCCATATTATGCAAGGAGACATTGCTTTTGCTAATTCGAATTGAAGGGTGATATCAAATGGGTCTATTTTCGGCGTCATATACATAGTTAGCACATTCGTCATAATTAGCAGCTCCATATCAATAGCAAGATCAAGGTCATCATCAATATCGTCACTATCATCAATATCGATATCATCAATAAGATAACCTTTAGGCTTGTCATCCAGGAAC